ATTTGAACCTATACAAAAGGTTTAGAAGACCTCTGTCCTATCCATTAGACAATGGACGCTTTTCATTCCGACTTTTTTATTTCTAATTTTTTGCCTTTCCTATCTTGATATGATATCCTGCTCGTAAAAAAAATTTTGGATTGTATGTGAAAGAATTTCGGGAATAAAAAAGAGGTGTATTTACATTTATTCACATTAATGATATATGCGTTATTATCATAATAAATATATAGCTATAGCGGGTAGCGGGAATCGAACCCGCATCGTTAGCTTGGAAGGCTAGGGGTTATAGTCGACGTCAATTCATCATTTAAAATTTGAACGTCTCTAATTCAAAACCGAACATGAAACTTTGGTTTCATTCGGCTCCTTTATGGAAGATCGAGTCCCAGATCTAAGTCGTAAACGTAATACAAATAAAAAAATTAGAACCATAACATCTATGTCAGCTTTTCTGCCTGAATGCATCCAAAACAACTCGCTTTTTAGATGATCCCTCTAGAAGAGTGGAATTATAACAAATCCTTCTAGTTACTTCGTTCTTTATTTCTACTTGTGCGAATCCTGAGGAAAATAATTGTGTTTCCACCGAGCTGAAACAATATATAGATGGCTTTAGTAAACCAAAGTCATCGTTTAATTTTTATAGCTATTTTGCTCCAATCTCCCCTCTAAAAATAAAAAAAAAAATTGAAGATCTAGTTACGATTAGAAAAATACTTTGTGTATCTCCCTCCATGGATTCTTTACTCATACTCATTCAATTGGAAGTCTTTATCCAATTCAAAAAAAAATTATGCTTCGCGATTCCATAATCCAATTTTTGGAATTTATAATATTTATAATTGACCTTTGGATACAAATCACGAGAATGTATATTCTTCCTCAAATCCTTTATTGAGAGGTAAAGGATGAAATCCTTTCTAAGAAATAAAGTTTTTAATCGGAACGGAATATGAATAAAACCGAAAGACCCCTTAACTATTTCAGTTGTTAATAGAACGAATCACACTTTTACCACTAAACTATACCCGCTACAATGTGATTATTGTATATGAATGGATCATTTGTCGAACAAGATCATGGTACGTAATCAAGATAGGATCGGAACAAAATAATGAAATTAGAATGTTGACGTTTTTTTCGGGGAGAACTTGATGAGATAGGCAAAGGAAAGCCTATTGAAATAACAAGTTCTATCTTGGGTGAGTTATTTAGTGACAGGTGTGGTCCGAAAGAACCATTGAAGTCAGAACATAAAAAGAAATTGTGTAAGAATCCACAGCTCTATTTTATTCTTTTTTAGATTCTAAATCGAGAAAAGAAAAGTTGGAAAATAACATGAATAATAAGAAATGGCACTTATATCCTATATCGCCTATATCATAGGAATAAAAAAAACACCTATATTGTTGTTGATGCAATGTATTTTTGTTTTCAAATCAGATGAATAATTTCATGTATGATTCATTGGAACAAAACAATAAACGGCCTGGTCAGTACCTATCCAGGCCGGGGAATAAAAGAAGCTTTCATACGAAATCGAAAAAAAGGGGTATTCTTTATTTAATTTACTTTATTTTTTGCGGGTATTCCCGTTATCTAAATGTAATTTAATTGCTGAAAAACTTAAAAAATTTGTATCTTTTGTAGTGTTATCTATAATTGATTCTATAGTCTAGAATAAAGAAAGAAAAAGAAAGATTTTTTCTTTACTTCATGTGTATTTCTTTACTTCATGTGTAACATAGTAATTATCCTTTGTTTAATTGGGAGAGATGGCTGAGTGGACTAAAGCGTCGGATTGCTAATCCGTTGTACGAGTTATTCGTACCGAGGGTTCGAATCCCTCTCTTTCCGTTTATCTTTATTCTGATGACTTGAGATTTTATTTCAAATTCGAAATAAAATCTCGAGCACTTTTTTATCATAGCATAGTTAGATATCTAGAATAGATAAAATCATAATAAAATTCAGAAATCAAGCAAGAAAAAATCCCTTATTTTTTTATTCCTCACGTCCAGGATTACGTCCCGGATCATTAGATAGGAATCCGAAGATGAAGAGAGAAACAAAGAATATCACCACTGTGTAAACGAAGAGTTTGAGAGTAAGCATTACAAAATCTCCAAGATAAGATCATTTTTGGTAAAAAGGGAATAGATTATCCATTTTTATACCACATATTCCATTTTGACACCAAACCAAGAAATAAAGTGGTTTCTCTAAAAGAAAGGAAGTTTCATAAATTCATTTGTAATAAGACTAAGACAAGAAGACTCTTTCGGTATGAAAATTATCTTTTATGCGCACAACACAATTCAATTAGTTTTTTATTGTGGGGACCCTATACCTATATAGTATAGGGTCCTTGTTCACTGGAAGTAGAAGGTTAGAATGAGGAAGTGAGGTGATCTAGATTCATCGCGCTTATCCAAGAATTTCCATGTTTGAATTGAGGGTTCACAATGTAAGACTTATCTGATCTTATCAATTGATTGTTAGAATCTTTTTTTTTATTTTATTGAAAAAATCTTGAATGTTTTGTTTGTAGGACAGTATTAAAGATTTTATCGAAAACTGACAGCAGCTTGCCAAACAAAGGCTAAGAGAAAAAAGAACAAAGGTATGACTGGCATAACATCTACGATTGGATTGAAAAAAGCATAAGCCTCGGGCAATTTGGCAAAGAAAAAATGACTCGAATGAAGTATAGAATTAAGATAGATACAGATCAAACTAAAGATATTAAGCATAACAAATGTTTTATTCTTGGAGATAATTGTATTTTGATTGAGTTATCGATATAAGGTAAAAATGAAGAAAGTTCAAATAGACCAAAAAATCCTTCTTTTTCTTTGACTAACCCAATCAAAAATCCTTCTATTCTCAAACGAAAATAGAAGGAATCATATTTTCATACAATATCTTAATTGAATTCTATGTAATGATCAATAAATTCAGTTTTATTTTACAACTACACGTGTCAAATCTTAGTAACAATCTAATGGATTCCATGGATATTTGGGCGGGAATTGACGAACAACCAATACCTATATTAGTGTTTATTAGTGTTGAATAGAAATTTCAATGGGGCGTGGCCAAGTGGTAAGGCAACGGGTTTTGGTCCCGCGACTCGGAGGTTCGAATCCTTCCGTCCCAGAGCCGTCCAATTCATAAAGATTTTTTTGTTCTTTTAAAAATCTTCTCTTTAGTTTAAGAGTGTAATGTTTATTTATTTATTTAATAGTTCTAGTTCCTTGTTTATGATTTATATTATAATTATAATGACTCAGAAAATTATAATTATAATGACTCAGAAAAGAATCATATCTTTGACTTTCTTTCTCACAAACCAAATCCGAGTACCGATGACATACAGAATCTATTTGTGATCCTGGATAGGATAGGAATATGGATCCATGTATAATTTCTAATAAAAAAATAAAATAGGATGTTCAGTGGCATGTCTTGCTCAACTTCATATTGAAGTTAGTTACTTAGAAAAACTTTACGTCCTATATCTATTTATTTTATTTGAATTATCAATCCTGCATTCTGAATCGAAATGTGAAAGCCCCATATTCCTTATTTCTTTTATATTCTTATCTCTAAAGAAAATAGGGTACTAATTCTATCTTGATGCTGAATTCTAAACAGTAGGTAGGGGGCTTTGGTACTAATTTAATTGCTGGGATTAAGACTCCCAAAACAAACTTGTTTTGGGTAAAAAAAAATATGTATCTGTTTGTCTTTTCACTTATACAAGATTGTCCAGCATACCGTAAGAGGACCTTCCTTTTTTATTTAGGACTCATGAGACCCATAAAATTTGTCAGTAGATGGGAGTTAATCCGCAATGGGTGGTATAAATTTTAATATGGATGTCTGTCTTCCGGATCTTATTAACAAATTAACAAAAAAGAAAGTTCAATATGTAACAGATGTATTTTTTTTTTACCTAATTTTTTTGATTTCGCATTGGGTTCTAATTTAGAATTGTAAATCCATGTAACGATTGTATCAGAGGGTTGTTTTATACATTCTATTGACTTTACTTTATTACATCCATTACTTTGTTATCATTTTATTCTTTGTTTTTTTTTATGTAGCTGGGTGAAATCATTGATGATTCAATTGGAAAATAAATTCAATAAATATATATTATGTTTATGATGATTTGTGTTTCCTTAATCAATAAGTCGGAAGAACTTCGTAAGCATATCTTCGATATAGAAATTGAAAAGATTCAATTCTAACAAAATCCCCTTTTGGATTTGAAACTTTTGTTGAAATTGGAAAAACTATTTCGATCAAAAGTGTATCGCACGGGAATCAATCGTTCATATGATTCTTCGATAGTCAATAAATCACAAAAGGCCTTTTTGAAACGATTAAGGATCAAGTAATGTCTAAACCCAATGATTCAAAACAAAGATAAACGATCCCGGAAGAAGAAAACGCCATTTTCAATTGTCTCCACAATTTGAGCAGAAGCAGAATAAGTAATTAAAAATTTTGATTCTAAACGAGACAAAAAAATTGGTTAGAGACAGCTCAATAAATGAAATGCCATCAGGTTTTTTTTCCTTTGAACTCTTTGAGAATTGTACAACTTGAGTTATAAATACGAATTATTTTTTCTTTTCGGTTTTTTCGGGAAGGAAGAATAAAAAACGACTAAAATCATTGTCATAGTTTAATTGAATTGGTTTGATGATTTTATGGATCTATTTGCTACTATATATACTATGACTATATATATAAATATATACTATAAGTAGAGTATAATTATTAAATTTGAATCATTCTTTCTCAAGCCGTACGAGGAAAAAGCCTCCTATACGTTTCTAAGGGAGGAATTGTTCATCTATATCTATCCCAATGAGCTATCTATCGAATCGTTGCAATTGATGTTCGATCCCGAAGAGAAGGAAGAGATCTTCGGAAAGTGGGTTTTTACGATCCAATAAAGAATCAAACTTATTTAAACGTTCTCGCTATTCTATATTTACTTGAAAAGGGAGCTCAACCTACGGGAACCATTCATTATATTTCAAAGAAGCCAGAGATACTTAAGGAACTTCGCGTTAATTACAAAAAATTAAAAAGAAAGAAGGGGTGCCCCTAGGCTAGCTTTGTGTCATTTTTTCTTCACTATTCCCCTCCTCCTTTCCCCATTTTTTTGTTCTATTCATATTGATTTTATATATCTAATATTCTAATCTAATATATATATAATAATAATATATAAATATAGTAAAGTAATATGAGATCATATGGGATAATATAATTATAAATGTACCTTTATGAATATTGAATAAACTCGAGATTTTATTCTTCCTTATTTCTTTTCTACATTTACACTTTTTTTTATTCTCTTTATATTCTCTATGTAGGTTATCTATGAAGTGCCAATCCAACAAAAGTCCTTATTATGGGATTCTTTGAATTTCTTTTCTCGACGCTCATATTGACAATAGTGTATTGATCAAATATAATTGATCATGGATAAATAGATCTATATTATCCACGACCTATAAGTTTTTCTTTTTTACTTAACTTCATGTAAGTGATGGGTTCTGTGGATTCGATTGACACAACACAAGAAGTCTCTTCTGAATAAAAAAAGGAAAAATCTATTTTTCTTTTTTTTTTCCGATCGTATCTACACGTCATAATGAAATTTTTGGGTTGCTAACTCAACGGTAGAGTACTCGGCTTTTAAGTGCGGCTAGAATTTTTTACACATTTGGATGAAGCAACGGATTCGTCCATACCATTGGTAGAGTTTGTAAGACCACGACTGATCCTGAGAGGGAATGAATGGAAAAAACAGCATGTCGTATAAACGAATAACTCTAAGATAAGAGTACTTAATCCTTACGGGATCGGTACAAAATCTTGTTTGTATTCTTAGAGTTTTAATTCTTAGAGCGGTACAAAAAAACCAATTCATGCTTGGATCGAGTGAATAAATGGATAGAGCCGAAAAGCTCAAATTATAGGGAAACAAAAAAAGCAACGAGCTTCTGTTCTTAATTCGAATAATTACCCGATCTAATTATACGTTAGAAATATATTAGTCCCTGGTGCGGGAAAAGGTTATTTCATAACCTTACAAAGTGGATTCTCCACTTTTTTTATGAATCCTAACTATTAACTATATCCTTGAGTGGAGACGAATGTGTAGAAGAAGCAGTATATTGAGAAACAAAATTTATTCTTAAAGTCAAAAGAGCGATCGGGTTGCAAAAATAAAGGATTTCTAACTATCTCGGTATTTTATAACGAACAAAACCCAATTGGATGGAAAAAGAGAGAATCCGTTGATTAATCATCTCCAAGGTATCTATTTTTTTTTTACTATATGCCCGGATACCTTGTTTTGGCTGTATCGTACTATGTTTCGTATCATTTGATGGCCCAAGAAATCCCCATCTTTGGTTCAAATATAATTTTAAATGGAGGAATTACAAGGATATTTAAAGATAAATAGATCTCGAGAACGAGACTTCCTATATCCACTTCTCTTTCAGGAATACATTTATGCACTTGCTCATGATCATGGGTTAAATAAATCGATTCCTTATGAGCCTATGGAAAATTTAGGTTATGCCAATAAATATAGTTTACTAAATAAATATAGTTTACTAATTGTTAAACGTTTAATTACTCAAATGTATCAACAGAAGCATTTGATTTTTTTGGCTAATGATTCGAATCAAAATCAATTAGTTGGGTATAATAAAATTTTTGATTCTCAAATGATATCAGAGGGGTTTGCAGTCATTGTGGAAATTCCATTCTCACTGCGATTAGTATCTTCCCTAGAAGGTAAAAAAGAAATAGTCAAATCTATTAATTTACGATCAATTCATTCCATATTTCCTTTTTTAGAGGATAAATTATCACATTTAAATCATGTATTAGATATCCTAATACCCCATCCTATCCATCTGGAACTATTGGTTCAAATCCTTCGTTGTTGGATACAAGATGTCCCCTTTTTGCACTTATTGAGACTCTTTCTCTACGAGTATCATCATTGGAATATTCTTATTACTCAAAAAAATCAAATGAATTTCTTTTTTTCAAAAGAGAATCAAAGATTTTTTCTGTTCCTATATAATTTTCATGTATATGAGTCGGAATCCATATTCGTTTTTCTGCGTAAACAATCTTCTCATTTACGATCAACATCCTCTAGAGCTTTTCTTGATCGAACACATTTTTTTGGAAAAATAGAACATTTTTTAGTGGTTTTTCGTAATGATTTTCATACCATCCTTTGGTTGTTCAAGGATATTTTCATCCATTATTTCAGATATCAAGGAAAATCAATTCTGTCTTCAAAAGGAACTCCTCTTCTGATGAAGAAATGGAAATATTACCTTGTAAATTTATGGGAATGTCATTTTTTTTTTTGGTCTCAACCGAATAGGATTCATATAAATCAATTATCCAATCATTTTATAGATTTTCTGGGCTATTTTTCAA